TTCCTGAGTGGTCGGAAGATTTTAAAGAGTGGAATAAAGAAATGCATGTTAAATGTACCTATAACGGTGTTCAATTATCAGAAACAGAATTTCCTAAAAACTGGTTAACAGATGGTATTCAGATAAAGATACTATTCCCTTTCGATCTAAAACCTTGGCACAGATCTAGGATACGCCCTTCTCATCGAGATCAAATAAAAAAGAAAGATGATTTTTGTTTTTTAACAGTTTGGGGAATGGAAACCGAACTTCCTTTTGGTTCTTCCCGAAAACGACTTTCCTTTTTTAAACCTATTTTTAACGAACTCAACAAAAAAATACGCAAATTTCGAAAGAACTTTTTTTGGATTCTAAGAATTCTCAAAGAAAAACTAAAATTTTTTCTAAAGGTACCAAATGAAACAAAAAAATGGATTATTCAAAACCTTGTATTTTTAAAAAAAATAATAAAAAGACTTTCAATCGTAAATCCAATTTTTGTATTTGGATTAAGAGAAGAATCAAGTGAAATAAAAAAAGAAAACGATTCTTTAATGAATAATCAGATAATTCATGAATCATCCATTGAAGCCCAATTCCTGAATTTGACAAATTATTCAGTGACACAAAAAAGAATGAAAGATGTGGCTAATAGAACAAGGACAATCAGAAATCAAATAGATAAAATTTCACAAGACAAGAAAAAAGAATCATTAACTGTAAATATTAGTCCTAAGAAAATACAAAATGGTGTTAAAAGATTAGAATCACCCCAAAATATTGGTCAAATAGTAAAAAGAAAAAATGCTCGATTAATCCGTAAATCAATTTATTTTATAAAATTTTTTACGGAAAAGATATACGTAGATCTTTTTCTATATATTATTAATATTTCCAGAATTTATACACAACTTTTTCTTGGATCAACAAAAAAAATTTTTGATAAATCTATTTCCAATAATGAAACAAATCAAGAAAGAATTGATACAACAAATAAAATTAAGTTTATTTCGACTATAAAAAAATCACTTTTGTGGTTTAGTAGTAATATTAATAAGAATTCGAGGAGTCATTCTGATTTATCTTTTTTGTCACAAGCCTATGTATTTTACAAATTATCACAAGCCCAACTTATTAACTTCTCTAAGTTAAGATCTGTCTTTCAATATCACGGAACATCTTTATTTCTTAAGAATGAACTAAAAGATTATTTGGGAGCACAAGGAATAACTCATTCCGAAATAAAGACTAAGAAACTTCCAAATTCTGGAATAAATCAATGGAAAAACTGGTTAAAAAGTCATTATCAATACGATTTATCTCAGAGAAAATGGTCTCGATTAGTACCCCAAAAATGGCGAAATAGAATCAATGAATATTGTCGGGGTGAAAATCAAAATTTAAAAAAAAAAAATAAAAGGAATTCAAAAGAACAATTAATAAATTCCAATTACCAAAATGCAAATAATTCTGAAGCCCATTTATTTTTATTACCGGATGAAAAAGAGAATTTAAAAAAAAACTATAGATATGATGTTTTATCATATAAATTTCTTTTTTATGAGGATAAGAAGGATTCATATAGATATAGTTATAGGGCACCATTCCAAGTAAATAAAAACCAAGAATTTTCTTATACTTATAATTACAACATACATAAAGAAAAATTAATTGATATGTGGTGGAGTATTCCTATCACTAATTATTTAGGAATAAATAATATAATGGATATGGATATAAAGAAAAATATGGATAGAAAATATTTTGATTGGAAAATCATAAATTTTTGTCTTAGAAAGAAAATTAATATTGGAACCTGGATCGATATCAGTACTAGCAGTAACAAAAATACTAAGACTGAACCTAAGAATTATCTAATTGTTGATAAAATTGATAAGAAAGATATTTTTTATCGCACAATTTATCAAGAAATTAACCGATCACATCAAAAGAAAAACCTTTTTGATTGGATGGGAATGAATGAAGAAATACTAAGTCGTCCCATATCGAATCTGGAATCTTGGTTCTTCCCAGAATTTGTCTTACTTTATAATGCATATAAAATCAAGCCTTGGGCTATACCAATTAATTTGCTTTTCTCAAATTTTGATCGAAGTCAAAATTTGAGTGAAAATAAAAACATCAATAGAAAGAAAAAAAAGACTGCTTTTATACTATCAAAAGACAAAAAATCTCTTGAATTAGATAATAAAAATCAAGACGAAAAAGAACTCGTAGGTCAAGGAGATCTGAAATTAAATGTCCAAGAGAACTCTAAATCTGTTCTCTCAAAACAAGACAAAGATATTGAAGAAGATTATATGGCATCAGATATGAAAAAACGTAGAAAGAAAAAACAATACAAGAGTAGTACAGAAGCAGAACTTGATTTCTTCCTGAAAAGGTATTTGCTTTTTCAATTGAGATGGGATGATTCTTTGAATCAAAAACTGATCAATAATGTCAAAATCTATTGTCTTCTGCTTAGGTTGATAAATCCAAGAGAAATTACTATATCCTCTATTGAAAGGAGAGAAATGAGTCTGGATATAATGCTGATTCAGAAAGATTTACCTCTTACAGAATTGATGAAAAAAGGAATATTGATTATTGAACCAATTCGCCTGTCTATAAAGGGTGATGGACAATTTATTCTGTATCAAACCATAGGTATTTCATTGGTTCATAAGAGTAAACACCAAAAAAATCAAAAAAGATACAACGAAAATATTGATATGAATAATTTGGATGAATCGATTCCACGACATCAAAAGATGACAGAAAATAGAGACAAAAACAATTATGATTTGCTTGTTCCTGAAAATATTTTCTCGCCTAGACGTCGTCGAGAATTGAGAATTCTAATTTGTTTCAACTCAAGGAATAATAAAGGTGTGGATAAAAACCCAGTATTTTGCAATGGGAATAGGATAAAAAACTGTAGTCAATTTTTTTCTGAAAGCAAAGATCTTGATCGAGATAAAAATAAACTTATAAAATTAAAATTCTTTCTTTGGCCCAATTATCGATTAGAAGATTTAGCTTGTATGAATCGTTATTGGTTCGATACTAATAACGGTAGTCGTTGTAGTATATTAAGAATACATATGTATCCACGATTAAAAACTCATTTATGATACATTTATCTTATATGTTCCTTATCATCTAGGAGATAAATAGATGCGCACACGCCTTGTCTTACAGCCAATTTCGATACATGATACTAATTCGATAACGTATCAATTAGATCCAGAAATGAATCAACAGAATTTTCTTTATTTATTTTTAGTGATAAAATGAATCAATAAAGAAATTCGGATTAGATTATTATGTGTACCAGATTGAAATAGCTGGCATTATTATTACTGATCGGAAAAATTCCATATTTGGTAAAAAAGGAAGGTTTAAAATTTATGACCAAAAAATCATTCATATCTGTTATTTCGCATGAAGAAAAAGAAGAAAACAGGGGGTCCGTTGAATTTCAAGTATTCCGTTTTACCAATAAGATACGAAGACTTACTTCACATTTGGAATTGCACAAAAAAGACTATTCATCTCAGAGAGGTCTACGAAAAATTCTAGGAAAACGGCAACGACTGCTGGCTTTTTTGTCAAAAAAAGATGGAGTAGGTTATAAAGAATTAATCAGTCAATTGAATATTCGAAAGCTAAAAACACGTTAATTTGAAGAGTCGTTTTGAATTATTTGATTTATTAGATCTTGAATTTTAATGAACTTCTTTTTGTTTTCAGCAATTCATGCAAAAATGAATAATGAATCGGGGAAAAACCTATGACTGTACCAACTACAAGAAAAGACCTTATGATAGTCAATATGGGTCCTCACCATCCATCCATGCATGGCGTTCTCCGACTCATCGTTACTTTAGACGGTGAAGATGTTATTGACTGTGAACCAATATTGGGTTATTTACACAGAGGGATGGAAAAAATTGCGGAAAACCGAACAATTATACAATATTTGCCTTATGTAACACGTTGGGATTATTTAGCCACTATGTTCACCGAAGCAATAACGGTAAATGGACCCGAACAATTGGGAAATATTCAAATACCCAAGAGGGCTAGCTATATCAGAGTGATTATGCTGGAGTTAAGTCGTATAGCTTCTCATTTGTTATGGCTCGGCCCTTTTATGGCAGATATTGGCGCGCAGACCCCCTTCTTTTATATTTTCAGAGAAAGAGAATTGGTATATGATTTATTCGAAGCTGCCACCGGTATGAGAATGATGCATAATTATTTTCGTATCGGCGGAGTAGCTGCCGATCTACCTTATGGATGGATAGATAAATGTTTAGATTTTTGTGATTATTTTTTAACAGGGATTGCTGAATACCAAAAACTTATTACGCGAAATCCTATTTTTTTAGAACGAGTTGAAGGAGTGGGCATTATTGGTGGAGAAGAGGCAATAAATTGGGGTTTATCAGGACCAATGCTACGAGCTTCGGGAATCCAATGGGATCTTCGTAAAATTGATCATTATGAGTGTTACGACGAATTTGATTGGGAAGTCCAATGGCAAAAAGAAGGAGATTCATTAGCTCGTTATTTAATACGAATCGGTGAAATGGCGGAATCCATCAAAATTATTCAACAAGCTCTAGAAGGAATTCCAGGAGGTCCCTATGAGAATTTAGAAATCCGACGCTTTAATAGAATAAAATATCCGGAATGGAATGATTTTGAATATAGATTCATTAGTAAAAAGCCATCTCCTGCCTTTGAATTGTCGAAACAAGAACTTTATGTGAGAGTAGAAGCCCCAAAGGGGGAATTGGGAATATTTTTGATAGGAGATCAGAGTGTTTTTCCTTGGAGATGGAAAATTCGTCCCCCGGGTTTTATCAATTTGCAAATTCTTCCTCAGTTAGTTAAAAAAATGAAATTGGCTGATATTATGACAATACTAGGTAGCATAGATATTATTATGGGAGAAGTTGATCGTTGAAATGATAATTGATCCAACAGAAGTACAAGCTATCAAGTCTTTTTCCAGATTGGAATCCTTAAAAGAGATTTCCGAAACTATACGGATGCTTGTCCCTATTTTGATTCTCATATTGGGAATCACAATAGGTGTACTAGTAATTGTGTGGTTAGAAAGACAAATATCTGCGGGTATACAACAACGTATTGGACCTGAATACGCCGGCCCTTTGGGAATTCTTCAAGCTCTAGCAGACGGGATAAAACTACTTTTTAAAGAGAACCTTCTTCCATCTCGAGGGGATACACGTTTATTTAGTATCGGACCCTCTATAGCAGTCATATCAATTCTACTAAGTTATTCAGTAATTCCTTTTGGCTATCGCCTTGTTCTAGCCGATCTCAGTATTGGTGTTTTTTTATGGATTGCCATTTCAAGTATTGCTCCAATTGGACTTCTTATGTCAGGATATGGATCAAATAATAAATATTCCTTTTTAGGTGGTCTACGGGCTGCTGCCCAATCAATTAGTTATGAAATACCATTAACTCTATGTGTGTTATCAATATCTCTACGTGTGATTCGTTGAGACATAAGTCTTCCTCCAGTTCTTTTTAGGTTTCGAAGAATAAAAATGAAACGTATTAAATAGATATATCTTTCTTTATTTTTTTATTCACTAGCCCGGATTGATAAACTAAACTAGATAGTTAGATGAGTGAAAGAAAACAGCTTCGAAATTTGCAGTAAAAAATTTGAATCTCATTTCCTATGTACAAGGGTTAAACGAAAATAAACATAAGCAGTCAAGACTCTTTACCCCAAGATTGGTTAATAAGTCATCATGTCTTGAAGCGGGTTGATAAAGAAGAACTCTATGGAGTTTTTACTATCTTTTGTATGTATTCCCATACACGAATTACGATAGAGATTGAGAAAAAATGCGTGGATGATTAGGAACACCAAAGTACACAAAGGATTCGTAATAGAGATTATGTAAGTTATCCGAAGAGACATTTATACATAAAAGAAATACTAATTGGGGCTTTAAATTTGTAGAAATGATGAAGTAGTACTCCCAAAAATGAAATTCCGATCCAGAGTATGCTCCTATCCACCGATTATATGAATAACTATCAGGAACGAAGTAATCCTTTACTTTGTTTTATATTAAACCTAAATAAAAGAAATAAAAGGAAGGAAAAGAAAGTATGGAATTGCAAAAAAAAAATCTTTTTTATCTGATATCCATATTAATGGAAATGCAATTTTTGTCATGTCATAAATAAGAAATCTTTAATTCTTTTTCGGAATCGAAAAAATAAAATAAAGTGAACTATTTATTGATATTGGTAAAAAGAGTATTTTATTGAAGGATCTAAGTTATTACTCAATAAAAAAATTGAAATTCTTAAACTAAAAGTAAAGGATAAGATCAATTCCGAAGCACTTTTTTATAGTATAGCAGACAGAATTCCATTGGTCTAATTGAGGAACTTTCGATTGATTTTAACTTTATCTATCCTACAAACATATCAAGATTAAAAAATATCGACTCAGTCCCTAGATTTATTTATGGCTCTCGAGGAGCCGTATGAGGTGAAAATCTCATGTACGGTTCTGGAATAGCGATGATAAGAGTGATCTTATCATCGACTATGATTATCTAACAGTTCAAGTACAGTTGATATAGTTGAGGCGCAGTCAAAATACGGGTTTTGGGGATGGAATTTGTGGCGGCAACCTATAGGGTTTATTGTTTTTATAATTTCTTCTCTAGCAGAATGTGAGAGATTGCCTTTTGATTTACCAGAAGCAGAAGAAGAATTAGTAGCAGGTTATCAAACCGAATATTCGGGTATCAAATTTGGGTTATTTTATGTTGCTTCCTATTTAAATCTACTAGTCTCTTCACTATTTGTAACAGTTCTTTACTTGGGTGGTTGGAATCTCTCTATTCCATACATATTGATTCCTGAGCTTTTGGAAATAAATAAAGCGTCTGGGGTCTTTGGACCAACAATTGGTATTTTCATTACATTAGCGAAAACTTTTTTGTTCTTGTTCATTCCTATCACAACAAGATGGACTTTGCCTAGACTGAGAATGGACCAATTATTAAATCTTGGATGGAAATTTCTTTTACCAATTTCTTTAGGTAATCTATTATTAACAACTTCTTCCCAACTCCTTTCATTATAAATAAAAAAAAAAAAGGAATATTTCATATTCACTATATTCAAATATTCAAATTAAATTCACAACTTGTATCAAACAAGAGAAAGAAACAAAATCCTATTTTTTATTGATATTTACTATATGTTCCCTATGGTAACTGGGTTCATCAATTATGGTCAACAAACAGTACGGGCGGCAAGGTACATTGGTCAAAGTTTTATGATTACCCTATCTCATGCCAACCGTTTACCCGTAACTATTCAATACCCTTATGAAAAATTGATCACATCGGAGCGTTTTCGTGGTCGAATCCACTTTGAATTTGATAAATGCATTGCTTGTGAAGTATGTGTTCGTGTATGTCCTATAGATCTACCTGTTGTTGATTGGAAATTGGAAACGGATCTTCGAAAGAAACGATTGTTTAACTACAGCATTGATTTCGGAATCTGTATATTTTGTGGTAATTGTGTTGAGTATTGCCCAACAAATTGTTTATCAATGACTGAAGAATATGAGCTTTCTACTTATGATCGTCACGAATTAAATTATAATCAAATTGCTCTGGGTCGTTTACCAATATCAATAACGGATGATTACACAATTCGAACAATTTTTAATTTCCCTCAAACAAAAGAGCAATCTCATAACAAATGAAAATATTGTGATGGAAGAAATTACTAAGGCTCTTTTATTTAATTTTAAATTCACAAAGTTTCTTTTTTTTATTGGTCAATAATTACAAATCCCGACTATTCTATTCACTATTCGATTGATTAATGAAAATCACAACTTAATTTGTATTGAAAATCTGTTTACTTTAATGATTTCAAATAGTTTAAGTTTCGAACTATTCTTTCAGATAAAAAAAGAATGCGATAGGTCCAATAACTTTAATATGTATATTAAATTAGGATTTCATTTAATTAGCAATTAGTAACGCATGAATTTCTTTTTTCCTGTTCAAGTCAATAAGATCATGAAAAATTCCGATTTTTTTATCTCTTATTTTACATATAATGGATTTACCTGGACCAATACATGATTTTCTTTTAGTCTTTCTGGGGTCAGGTCTTATATTAGGGGGTCTCGGAGTGGTATTATTTACCAATCCTATTTTTTCTGCTTTTTCCCTGGGATTGGTTCTTGTTTGTATATCTTTATTTTATATTCTAGCAAACTCTCATTTTGTAGCGTCTGCACAACTCCTTATTTATGTGGGAGCTATAAATGTTTTAATAATATTTGCTGTAATGTTCATGAGTGGGCCAGAATATGGCAAAGATTTTAATCTTTGGACTGTTGGGGACGGGGCTACTTCGTTGGTTTGTACAAGTCTTTTTGTTTCATTAATTATTACTATTCTAAATACGTCATGGTATGGGATTATTTGGACTACAAGATCAAACCAGATTCTAGAACAAGATTTGATAAATACTAGTCAACAAATTGGAATTCATTTATCAACAGATTTTTTTCTTCCATTTGAACTCATTTCAATAGTTCTTTTAGTTGCTTTAATAGGTGCAATTTCTGTGGCTCGCCAATAAGTCAATAATTCATTTTTAAAACTAGCAATCCAAATAAAAATTAAATTTTATCGTATTCATTTCCATTCAATTCTATTCGAATTGCTGCATAAAACGGAAATACTTTATAGTTCGATTTTTTAACAACCTATTTTTTTGTTCTTAATTTACTCTATTCGAACTTGTTATATTCTAGTCAATCAAATCGGTTTAATTATTGTTCATATTGAAATGAATCGAGATTGATAAGGAGTTGGTCAATGATGCTCGAACATGTACTTGTTTTGAGTGCCTATTTATTTGCTATCGGAATCTACGGATTAGTCACGAGCCGAAATTTGGTTCGGGCTCTTATGTGTCTTGAACTTCTATTGAATGCAGTTAATCTAAATTTTGTAACATTTTCTGATTTTTTTGATAGTCGCCAATTAAAAGGAAACATTTTCTCCATTTTTGTTATAGCTATTGCAGCCGCTGAAGCAGCTATTGGACCGGCTATTGTTTCCTCAATTTATCGTAACAGAAAATCAACTCGTATCAATCAATCGAATTTATTGAATAAGTAGTCTTTTTTTTTTTATTCTATTATATTAGAATTAGAGAATTTGAAAATTTAATAGTCATCAATTCAAATTAGATTACTAAGTATGGCACTTTAAGGTATAATAATACTTTTAAAAATGTAATAAATCAAAGTATTTTGGACCTCTTTTTCAATTTATTTTCTAATAAGCCGATCCAATCCAGAAGTAGATTGATTCAAAAATTCTGGTAAATCATTGATTCGTCTGGTATTTTAATATGTGGTTCATTTACTTTACTAGAACTAGATCGAAAATTAATGAAGTTAAAAAAAAATTATAGATTCAATGTCACATTCAGTAAAGATTTATGATACATGTATAGGGTGTACTCAATGTGTACGAGCTTGTCCCACAGATGTATTAGAAATGATACCTTGGGATGGATGTAAGGCAAAACAAATAGCTTCTGCTCCAAGAACAGAGGACTGTGTCGGTTGTAAGAGATGTGAATCTGCCTGTCCAACCGATTTTTTAAGTGTTCGAGTTTATTTAGGGCCTGAAACAACCCGCAGTATGGGTCTAGCTTATTGATACGTTTCAGAAAACTCCACTTGAATCCATTCTATTCTATTTGGATTTTTTTTACCGACAAAAACCCGTACCCGAAAAATTTTTCGTTTCGGGTACGGGTTTTTTTGGCTCAAGTGTATCTTGTCTTTACCATGAATTATTTTCCTTGGTTAACTACAATTGTAGTTTTGCCCATATTTGCAGGTTCTTTAATTTTCTTTCTTCCTCATAGAGGAAATAAGGTTATTAGATGGTATACTATA